TCTTTATACTAGCTGTCATTATCCCCGGAGAATCTAATACATGACCTTACCTACTTCAACTGTCCTTTGGGAAAGAAAGGAAATCGGATTCGATAGCAAAGTGGAGAAAGGGGGGAAGCCCAGTATATTAGTGATCCAATGAGAACGAGACAAATCCAATTCAAAGAAAAGTGGAAGCCACATTGATTCGGTCTTCGGGCTCACCTGATCTCCTTGGGAACGGAGCGTACCCTACGAAGAAGGGAAGAGAGTAGCCTGGGACAAGATATCTGATTTACGCAACGCCAAGCCGACCTTCCGCTTCCGCAATGGATTTCTTTGGGAGAACAAAAGATAAGGGATTTTTCTTTCCCAGCCGTTGCCCCTGTCAGAGAGATTCTTGCATTTTTTGGAATAGAAAGACGCCTTCGCGTACCAAATGGGAAAGGAAAGGCAGGGCATACTCTTCCTTTAAAGGCCTTTTGAAGGCAATGAAGCGGAGCAGCTCAACCAAAGCGGAGAGGAGATGTTGGGCAAGAAAGGAAGTCTTTCCTTCAGCCATCAAGCCTTCAACCAAGCATAACTGATCCTCTCTCTTGAGGAGAGATCGGAGTAGAGAGTGTATCCATGAACCAACTTTACTTCAAGACTACAGCTGTCCTTTTGGAAAGACATACCGGGCATACTCATCTGACTACTAGCTTTGGCTAGCAGGACTGGGAGAAAAGCCTTATCGATTGACTCGCCTACGCCGACTGGGTTAGGATTAGGTATCACATTGGAGATTGTCATATCTTTCTTGTAAACAAAACAGCATTTATTGTTTTCCAGGAGTGAAGCTACTGTCCCAATAGGTGAATGAGCTAACCCTCTGACAGAGGAACCAGCTCTGACATAAGCGATTGGAAGATCTGATCTTTCTTTGAAGACCGGTCCGATCCGATTGAAGTTGAAGTCAAAAAAGAAGTCGAGGTTCTGAAAGAAACAAATCAATCATTGTATTGTCAGCTTAAGGTAAAATTTATTATTTTCTTTTAATAAGATGATTGGGCCCTACAGTGGTATAACCGGGTGAACCTCTCTCCTATAGGCCACTCAAACATAGAGAGATTAGGGACCGAATGGCCAGCCCTCCCTACTATATCTCAGTTTCTATCGGCCGGTGTCGGTGTCAGCCAAGGAAACGGACCCTATGAGATGAGTTAGAAAACGAGGTCCCACTCCGACTAAAGGAAGTGGCTAGCCTTGGAAGTTTCTGGCAATGAAGCAGACAAGATAATATAAACAAGATCCAATTCCGAGTCCCGAGATGATTTCTTTTCGATTAGGACACGCAGCCACAACAGGGAAGCAGTCAGGAATGCAGCAGGAGTGGAAAGGGATAACATGAGATTAGGGAAAGGAGCCGTTAGGCCACTCGATGAAAGGAAGAATAGCAGCTGCCAAAGCAAAGCAAAAGGCCAGGCATTGGACTAGTGGAATGAAACCTTATCCCATTATGGAGTGAGAACCTGATATTCTTTTATCAAAAGACATGGCCTCCCCTAATGGACTTTGGAACAGATACACGAGCCACTATCTTAGATACCATCTTTCTTGAGTAGCCGGAAGAGTCACTAATAGGCTAGGACAGGAGCCTGAAGTAGACCCGCGGGGAAGAAGCCGAAGTAAGAACAATAGACCTTTCTTAGCCAAAACAGCTAGAAGCGTCCTCCCATTCTTTAATGGAATGCGGGGAAAAAGGGAGGAGAGGGCCAGCCAAGGACAAACGGGATTAGGTCCCACATTCTCTCAGGTATGGGGTCTCACCTACTATGCCATTTCCCCATCCATCTTTCTTTGAAGGCCGAGTGAACGAAAGGATAAACGCAAGCTAAAAAACCAAACTTATAGCATTTAATGGTAGAAGAGTAGCCTACCAAAGAGTTTAGGTCAGGGATCAAAGGAGATTGATAGGTCGCACATTCGCTCAGTGAGGAGCGAGAAGAAAGAGTTCCCAGCCCGGCCATCATCTATGTCTTAGTTCGAACCATTATTAAGAGAAAGGAACTTTACTTTGGGAAAGATCAGTGACTAGACGGGCCATCATCTTGGAAGATAGGGGGAGGGAAAGCCTTTCTTTTGTTCCATTCCAGGAGAAGAATGCCATGCCACTCAACCAGAGGCAGAGAAAAAGACAATGAAAAACAGAAGGAAGGTTGATTCGAAGGATCTCCCTTAGCCCTTCAAGAAAGCTGGCACACACGGAAAGAGACAAGGATTGAACATTAGTACTGGATTCTTGATCCCCTGATCTTGATATATGAATAGGACGGACGAAGTCAAAGACGAAGAGAGATCATAACAGGCACAAAAGGCCAATTAACAAAGCGAGAGTAGGGATCTCTTCTCTTCAGACGGGGAGGGCTCTTCCAGCACTCTTTCCAGCTAGAAGAAAGCAACCAACAAAGCCAGACAGCAATCAAGAGAGTGGGGCAGTCTCATCCCATGAAAGGTAAGGAAGGACTGCAGCTTTCCCGAGTGGAAGAGGTTCAATTCAATAGTTCCGACTCTAACTTTGAAGCCCGGCCGGGTGAAGAAGCCTCAGCCCGAGCTTTGACTATGACTACGAGCAGTTGGGATCACATTCGAGGAGGAAAGTAAGAATGTAAGAAAGTAATGCAGTCAAGCAGGAAAGGATGGATTCGGAACAGGCAAGGTTCGAAGCGACTCAAAGGATTGGCAATGTAGCTCAGTCTTGTCTTGGAGTTGCACTGTGAAACTTAATCTCCATCTGGTATGGAAAGGAGTCATTCAAATGAAGAAGTAGCAAGGAGAGCTTCTGAAAATATAGGGTTCGGTGGGGAACATCTTTCGTCTCTTCACCGGTAATGCAGTCAAGCAGTTACGGTAGTGGAAATTTTCCCTATCCAGGCCGACAACAGGCTCGCTACCGAGACGAAATGCCACTCTTGGCAAAACGGCCCTCCCGCTAGGTAAAGGAATTGACTTGCTAACAGCCAAACAAGGGATTCGACTCTTAGAATATGTAACTTTCCTAGACTAGTTCCAGGGCAAGAAGGTAAGCTCCTTGCTAGGATGCTAAAGAGAATGCTGCTGCTGCTTTATGGAATTGATTAAAGCTTAACTCCTATTTGCACTCCTAAGCCAAGAAGGCAGTGAGCAAGGGGCCTAGCCATAAAGCCGTCAGTTGGAGATAGCGTGATGCGCCCAGTACTTGTTATAAGGGTAAGGGGAGAACTATAGAGGGGAGGAAAGATAATATAAGTTCGTTTACTGCACCCCGGCCTGCATCTTCAGGGTTTTCTTAACCAAGAGCTAGCTTATGGATCAGATATCGATATTGGAAGATCAGGCCCATCACTTCTTCCTTCTTCACCTTTTCAACCCACCCCTACTAAAAAAGCGAATTTGCCTCTTCATGGTAATGAATTGAGCGGCAGCGAGGAGGTCCGGTTCCATAGTGATTTCGTCTGCTTTTGGAACTTCGATTCCTGGGGGCAAAGGCAGGTTCAGGCGATTGATCAAACAAATCTTTCCTTCCCTTTCTATCTATCTATATTTGCTTGCTCGCACTCCGTCTACAACTTCTTCCACTCGCGGAAACAGCCGGCCAGCTAGATAAGAAACAGAGTCCCTACTTAGAAAGAGGGACTTGAGTTAGAATAAATCGACTTGAAGTGCCCTTATCAAAGCTGTTTGTCTAAGGTTCGAAGAGCTGAGTTGCAAGACAAAGGAACTTCTAGGCTAGGCCAACAGGGACAACTATGACTGGAAGTTCCACCACTCGATCTGAGAGAAAAGGAGATGAGAGCCATAAAGATAGGCTTAACACATTCAATTCAATGACCGATTCCACTCATTTAGGGAGTTGACCTTTCTTATAGTCGGTATAACCTAACCTTCTGAACTTGGCACACATATGACATCAAGCCATCATCAGCCAACTACCAGCATTAGGTCCCCCAGTCGATGAGGGTAAGGAAGAAGCTATATCCTAGCCACCTACTATTCCAGGCGCTAGCCAGCTCTCATTGATGATTTCTCCCCTTCTTCCCCCTCTCTCTTGGATGAAGCAACCATATAACTGACGATATGGATTGAGTAGCGAGATCAGTTACACTAGCCCGGGCATACTAACTGTCTTAGCGCGAACAGTCTGTAGCCAAAACAGAGTAGATATTAAAATGGAGTGGAGGATGTGAAGAGAAAGGAAGTCAATGACACCAGACCGACCAAAAAGGGAAGAAGTAGCTACCACCTTTCCATTCTTTCCCCTGTCACGAACTCTGATGTCACTGTCAACAAGAAAGAAAGAGCAGTGGGAAGTGAGGGAGGAAAAGACAGGGTGTCAGGCACGAAAGAAAAAAAAGTACCCAATAGAGACAATAGAGCACGTAGTCCCTGGAATAAAATAACGAACCTGACTCTTCTTCATCTTTTGCCCTGACTAATCATTCCACTAGGAAAAAAAGATTCAAGCCGTCGTTCCAGCTGAGCTTCGAACAGAGAAAGCAGCTAGCAAGGAAGGGGCACTCGAAGCAGGTCCTTCTGTTAGACTTCATTTTCCAGGGGCACGAAGTCTTAACGAGCCACTCTGGATCTTAGAAGAAGACTCTATTGAGAAGATAGGGTTATTGAACAGCTCCTAACCTACCTACCAACCCCAAAGGGAAACACATCCCAGGCATACGAATATGAAGAAGAGCCTTTCATATCCGTCTTTTCCTTGGGCTCTTGAATTGAATCAAAGCAAATAGAACCACTATCTTAGCAGATGAAAGAGGGCTTTCAAAGTGCTGAGTCGTTTACAGGAAAAGCACTGACTTCTTCCCGCTCGTGTCTCTTCTGAAGCAAAGGAGGAGGGGGCATGCATAGTATGGAAGAAGCATAGAGCTTGAGAATCTCATATCTAATACACATGTATTATCTAGATGGCAAGAAGAGAAGGAGAACAACTATAGCACCCCTTCCGAAATTCGACTTCTTTCCCCGGCAGAAAGAGTGAACTTTCCCATCGAGGGCCTTCCGAGACCAATGCTCTCAATAAGAAGGAGAGACTGTTTCCACTGCCCGAGTAAATTGAACCTTGGGTACGAGCGATAGACATTCAATTCCCGCGCATCCAACTCCGTCGTTATGGCTTTAACCCCCCTTTTCCTTAATAAAGTCACTTGGGTGCCAGTTTCGTTTTCTCGGTAAAATTAGTTTAAAAGAGATTGGAGCTCTACGACGTCTATTTCAATGGAACCTTTTTTCATTTTCCCCGGATTTTTTCCTTCCATTCCTCGCTGTCCGATCGCCTTGAGCCTTCAGACTCTCAATTCCTTTTGAAAGAATAAAGTAAAGAAAGACGGAGCACTCGCGGCACACAGACCATATCCTATCCCGGTGACCAGATGAATTTATCCCCCGTTCTGATTCATTCCCCTTTGAATAGAAGCCCCGAAGACTCCTCCAAGCTGCATCTTGAAAGGTCAGATGCGGATCCTCTTCCAAAGCCCAAACATTCGTAACTCTCCCCTTCCTCCGCTCGAGAAGTCAAAAATCATAGAAAGGATAGGAACTACATTACGAAGCGAAGGTGGGAGTCATCCGCTTGAATCGATTATTCGCCTAGCAAGATCAGATGAAGAGCGTATTCCCACCCGAGGGGAACTGAGCCAGAAGACCAAACAAAGTCAGGAGCTACCTTTCTTTTTCGTATGGATAAGAGTAAGCAACTGAAGACCTAAGAACGAATGCCGAATCCTTTCTCTCCCAGCGGATCAATCAATTCAATAGATTGACTTCCTTTAGAGCAGGCAGAAGTTCAGTCCTTGCTTTCTTTGAAGGAAATTGGGCCAGTCTCCGCTTCCTAGCTCTTGGAAGCTACTACTTGCTTTCTTCTTCACAGCTAAGAGTGAAAAGTAAAAAAAAAAGACGATTCTGTGCATCTTCGATGAGTCAGACTAGGCTATGATTCCCAGATAGGAAGAAAGAGCATTGGCCACTTCAAACTAGTCACTAGAACTCCTTCCTTACTTAGATCTTCGTGACCCGGGGATAAGTTGGCTTATGGAACTCCTAACTCAAACTCATTTGCCCTGAGCCCCGTCTTCCTTTTATTCTTCTCCCGTTCGTGCCTTCACCCCGGTTGATCAAGAGGTCTTATTAGGTCTTTCAAGACAAGATGATCAAGAGTGAACAGCTGAGAGTAATGGCATACTTTTCCCCCTTTATTAGGATTCCCTGGTAAGTCCATCTTTCTAGGTTCGATAGGTACGTAGTCGGGTTACTGAATTCGCTTTCGAGCTAACTGTATCGGATGAAATGGCAGCAAAGTTGTTAGCATACATTAAAAGCTTCGTTCTTTTAATTTAATAAGTAGCTGGGTAGCCTCCGATATGGGTAGGCTATTAAGTCAGAGATGGGCCTTGAGGCGGGATCAACATCATGGACTTGCTCTTGCAGCTCCTGGGATCAACTGATAGTGATAGAGGGAATGCTTACTCTGCTAAGATAGAAAAGAATTACACTTCTATCTTATGCACCTGCTTACCTGTGTGATAGCCTCAGTAAAGAATAGACTACGTTTTCACTCATATTTACCTTGGTTATCATAGGACATAATCCATGACCCCTAGTATCTCTGTGTTGTTTCATACTCTTCCCGACTCACAATCCAAGAAAAAGAATAACAGCAATGTTTCTACTGTAGTCCTGTAAGCGAGTTAAGCTGTGCCGCCTTGGTGTTGTGGAATAAGTAAAGCTCAAAGAGCTTCCCTCATATGTCTATGTCTTCCCCCTATAAGGGAAGATATCGTTCTAATCCTGCTATGGGATGCGATACCTGAATATGCGATATGGGCGTTGAAAGCCAATAAAGAATATGTCTATTCCAAGCGTCCTGGGTTGTCCTACGCTACGAGCGTTATAACTCCCGAAAATCGGTTCAAAGCCGCAGAGAAAGGGCCTTTACTGTAAGACCAAGAACAAGCACACCATCAAGGATGGAAGGACGAAGAGCAGCTCAAAGCCGTTCGTGCTACAGCAATTCTTTTTAATTAAGCAGGAGTGACGAAACCGTAGATACGGAGATAGACGGATTGGACTTAGACTTTACAACCGCCCTAATGGTTTGACCTATCAGCAGCCGATGCCGATGAACGGATTTACAAGAACCAAGTACTCATACAAAGAAGCGAGTCCGGAATGTGTGGGTCAGTCTAATCTTTGGCGCTACTTCTTACTTAAGAGTATACTTTTTATAAACCAATCCCCTCACCTTCGCCCATTGGGGCGGGGATGCTATAAACCCTTCAATTAAAAGAAAGTAGAGCTAGGCAAGTTCTTCTGTGAGTGAAGGCGGACGAAGGACGGTAGCTCAGTAACGAAAGGTAGTGGAGTGAGCCTCGGGATAAGCAGTTCTTCCTCTTGTCGACTCCCAGTTCATGGTTGGGTCTGCTTCGGTTGACCTTCTTAATCTTAAGATGGACAGATCGGTTGTGTCGCATATCGCTTGTTAAGATTCTTAGTCGCATATCGGTTGTTAAGCTCTAACTACTACTAGAGCATATAGGCTGTTAAGCTTTTTCATTCGCATATCGGCTGTTAAGCACTTTTGACCTTCTCTTTTTCCCTTTTAGTGAAGTCTACTTTTCCCTTACTCTTTTAATGAGATTTTGTGGTTTCCGTAGATAAGGCTGAATGTCTACTTTTAGAGCATATCAGCTTACGTCAATAGAAGACTTGTCTTATATCCCTCATCTCATTCCGAAGGACGAACTAAAGGGAAAAGTACTCATCCCAATCTCCGAGAAGGGAAAAGTACTCATCTATCACGGAACGGTTAAACAGTACAAATCCCTTCTCCAGGCAACCACTGCTGAGTCACCTGTCCGCACTCCGAGAAGCGTCTTCTAGGAAGAATTTAATTAGAAAAGACCTTCATGCTAAACCCGCTTACCCGCGGTAAGGGCTTAAAACCTGTTCAAGTTTAAAGTGCTGAAGTTTAGGTAAGCCTAGTCTTGACGGGTGTCTTTCCTCTTCTCCTGAAAGGGGTCTGGGCCATGTTCTGAAGGAAGGTTCCTCTCTACCATACGGGATCGGCCCTACGGCCCGTGCGTGGCTCTAATGCTCCTATTCTGCCTTGGTCTGAGGGTCTTTATTCATTGGACTCTGTCTTGCCCTTTTTTTGCCTTTATCAATATATGTATTGAGGTGCCCTTCCTGAGTTTCTTTTTCAGTTTCCGACGCCGGAGCTTCTGGATCTTCCTATTACTCCGTCTGTGGATCTTGGATCTCAAGGTTCCTTAGTAGGCGCTTGTAGTTCCAATGATTTTTTTTTTTTTTCTCCTGAAGGGGTTGAGTCGCAGACTCAGTCTCTCCTCCCCGCTAGTAGATCCCCCTTCTCTTTTCTCTTGCTAAAGTTGGGAAAGCTCTTTCTCTTTACTCAGCTTGGTCACATAGACTGGGGTTACCACCCTTTCGACTAGGAATGCTATGTTTTGGCTAGAAGATATTAGAATTGGCTGGTCATTTTGACTAAAAAAGGTCCGTGTAAGGAATATGGTTTCCGATTGGCTCAATAGGTCTTTCAACAACTACAATCGCAGTCTCAATTCCTACGAGAAAGAATTACCCTCGCAGGGCTCTGTCTTTGAAACCTGTCTCAATACCAATTATTGAAGAACCATACCTTTCAAGTATCACCGTCAGGTTTTCTACTTCAATTCGAACAAAATACTTGCTCCTCTGGACGGGAAAAGAAGCTTCGACCTCGGCCAGTTTGACTGAAAAAAAGAAGAGAATGGTTTGTGCTTCACAGACAGGTTTTGGAGAACTCACTCATAAGATCATTGTCAAGTGGGACGGTAGCGCTTGCTTGAAAGGACCAGCTCCAATCCTTGCGATTAGTGTGAAATTAGCGCTAAATCTCTTCATTTATGACAAGAAATGGGGCTAAATTTCATACGAATTTCAAGTTTCATCCGAGGATTTTGACTCGTTTACTGAAGGCGAAAAGGCAGAACTTGAAGTGGATTCTGCCCGAAAACAGAAAGATTTCTAGGGCCGGATTCGAGACTCTCTTTGGTACCACCGGTTTATCGCTTCTCAATTGATTAAATCGCAGAAGCTTCTTTCATGTGACCTTCAATTCCTATCCAGAAAACCAGAGAAAATGAACCCGTGCGTAACATACACGTTTTGGAGAACGTATGTCCCTCCCCGGTCCTTACCGACTATATTCATTGAATGTCCTAATTCCTTCACTCAAATGGCACTGGAACTTCGGCTCGGCTCCCTTTTTGTCTTTCTGATCGATCGACTGAAGAAGTTCTGTCAATCCTCGAAGATGTTATGGAATGGGGTAAGATGCTTTCCATCCTACTCGTGGCCGTCTTCCCCTTAGGGAGGAGATCAAAGAGGCCCGGGACCTCTTTTCAAGATCTGAAAAAAAGGGCTAAGGTCTGAAATGTATAAAGAAGTAAATAAGGAGAAGGGAAGTGCATGAATTCTTGGAAAAAGAGGTAGCGCGACTGACGGGAATAGGTTGACTTTCTTTCGTCAAGTTCAAGTAGTTTCGTTGCTGGGCGGATGGATCGGAAGGGGGCAGAATCGAGCTGGAGGCTCCAATGAGCCTGATCAAGAGCTAACGATGATAAGCTACCTTTTAAAAACACTAGTCAAAGGCAACTCACCGGAAGAGCGCTTCGCTACTCCTTTTTGGGATCTCTAACAAGCAGCATCATTCTTCCACCCCCTCGGAAGACTAGGGACGCTCACTGCTCCGGCTAAGGAAAGGAAGAGAGAGCTACTCACAGCTCGTATACGAAAGAAAAGAGAGGAATTATCTATCCGGTTCGGACCTTCAAGGCATGTAGGTAGTGCTTCTTTCGAAAGAAGGAGCGAGGTTGTCCGGAAGAGAGCAGCCATGCGCAATGAAAGCGCTGTGTTAAGATATTATGCTAAAAGCCAAGACCCAGAAGCCGGCGAAGGGCAAGGGTAAAGCACCTGCGAAGCGACCACTACTTAAGGACAAGGGCAAGAAAGCTGTGAGCTCATCACAAGGTCCTAAGACGGGATGAGATGCTTCCTTTGCAAGGGTCCGCACCGAGTCTCCTTGCCTCCTATCTGATAAGAAAGGAAATATGCTCAATTTGAGACAAAAGTTCGGTCGAGTCACTTACTAAAAGTGCTTTATTAGAACGTTGAGTACGTACCTTCTTCTTATTCTGATTCCTCTTCTTGTCATCTGATTCCCTTTCTAAGCTAGGCAATAAAACTTCTATCCTTTCCTTTCCCAGCTAAGATATCATATCTCCTTCCGATGCCAGATTCCCTCTCATGATAGGAAAGGGACAGGCCTAAAAAGAAAGGTTAGCGAAATGCGAGATCAAAGGTTGGCTAAGATAGATGTGCCGCTTCTCTTTCTTGGCGGGTTAGATATCTATCCTTCCCTTTTTCTTGGTCAGTATGCGAGATCATCTCTTTCAGGATTGGGGCAGTCTTCAATAGCAGGAATGTCCCCTTACCTACTGATCTGATGAAGCAAGCGGAACCTAACCATCTAAGACTGAATCGAGAGAGAAGGAAAAGAAAGCTGTTCTCGTGCTATCTCGTATTTTATTTTATTGACTTCTGACCGCCCATGCAGTCGGTCTAAGACGACGTCGAGGTCGCCACGGACAGGACTTTTTTACTAAATAAAAAGATCCGTGTACGCGCCCTCCGCCGGGAATCTATGCGATAGTTTAAAACTCACTGCAGATGAGCCAAAGGAGGCTGAAAGCGAATGCGACTGAAAGAACTGACATCTTTCTTTCTTCAACTGAGACAGGAGCTGATTCTGCTGATGGAAGGGCAGCTGCTTCAACCGAGGCTGATTAGCCGGGTCTTGCCACTGAGACTTGAAAGGACGGTCCCACTGCCTGAACCGAGGGTGGTCGTAGATCACCAGACGAGGCTTTATCCTCAGCTGCGTCTGAAGCTTGAGACGATGTGGCCGTCTTTCTCTGATTGAGCTGAGAGATAAACCTACTCAACCGAGAGAGGTAAACCCAGTGAGACAGAAGTAAATGATGAAAGCTAACCCTAAGCTAAATTGGACACGAAACCTACTCACGAGAAGAGGCGGACTAAGGCGATCCAGGAAATGCTTTCTTACGCCTACGCCTAATCCCCGAGTCGGTGAGAAAACCCGTATCTACCAAAGAAAGGGGCGATCCATTGATCAACGGTAGGGCGATAAGCGACCAATCCGAAGAAGTGGTAAAAACCTACGGAGCAAAAGAGAAAGGAAGAAATCCCATTGAGACAGGAGACGCTTCTTTTCTTAACGCCTAATTCTCACTGATGATAAATTTCCTATTTTTGCAGTACTACTCACCTAAAGGAAAAGGAATAGATTCCCCCAGTCATTACACCGCGGTGTCAATAACTCTTTGACATGAGATTGTGTCAGGCCTAGCTTTGGTAGTTGAGTTCTTCCAATAACATAAGGGCCATCGACCGCATTGCTTGGAATGACCTTCGAACCGAAAACATCTTCTTTCTTGGGGCTTGCACTTGCCATGTATGTTTAGTCACTACTTTCTGTGTCTGCTTAGTCGCCCTGCATAGGAAGATCTATTTCACCGAAGTCAGACTGTCTTGGATAACAAGCTCAATAAATCCAATCGATCATGGTATTCACGGTCATCCCAGCCCCTATCAGCATAGATTCTGAAACAAAATAAAATGGTATTCGAGATCGGGCACCCAAGCCGGGTTCGATATCAATAAGTTCGGTTCCTCCCACCCGCGTGCATGTCTTGGCTTTCCAGAATCTCTTTATAAATTTATATGATTCCATAGGCAGGCATGCTTTCGTAGTTGGGGCATGATGGCTCCATTAAAAGCTCCTGACATGGCTTCGCCGGCAAATCCTTGATCGTGAGCTCTACCAGCTTTCCTAACCATTGGGGACAGGGCTTTCCTTGCAACCTTTGAACATTAGCTCCGTTGACTGACTCATTGGCTGCACCAGCAACTTCTGATCGTCAGCTTCTCATTGCCAGCTCATGATCGCTAGGGGAATTGCCTGACTTGCACCTTCCTGAGAGACATGAACCCCTCAATCTCTTCCAGCGCAGGCATTTTCTCCTAGATTTCTTCGATTTCTTTCTTTCCCTGTGGTTTTCCCAAATAGGAATGATTCTTAGGTTGAGAACTCCTCTGAGCAAAGCCCAGAACCCGTTCAACGCTAGAGAAAAGGAAAGGAGTTAGTGAGCAGTCCTCTAATAGCTCCTTCTTTGTTAGTAGGTTCGCTTTCTATCCCAGCAAGGCTTGCTAGTTGTTGAATCCGACCGGCAAGGGATCTATTTCATTGAGTCAGATAGCTCAATTTGTACTAATCCAGCAAGCAGAATCCTCAAATGCAGATCAGTCTTTATCCTCCAAAGTAAGGATTTCGTCTAATAGTCAATTTTTCCTCTATCTGAAGCCTATTCTACCAGCCGCAAGGAAAATGTCGGCGAATTTCAACCCTTACCCCAGAGCACTTATGTAGCATCAGAAAAAAAGTAAGGAGAGCTCCCCCGGAAGTAAGCAAGGGAGAGATCCCATCCCGGGAAAGCGAAGCCCAGAAGACCGTCTTCAATAGCTGCGGAATATGCCAGAAAGCGAAGCCCAGAAGACCGTCTTCAATAGCTGCGGATTCTGATTCACTTCCTCACAGAGCACAGAGAAGGAGATAGCTTCAAATGAAAGAAGGAACGGAACTTCAAACAAAGAAGGGGCCCTCACTGCATTTACTCCCCCGTCGGCCTTGCCCCATTATGCGATGAGAGGATCAGCAGGCATAGCGCCCTCTAAGGAAGACGAGGAGGTCAACGAAAAGAAAACGGGAGTTTGAGCATGAACGGGAAAGGGGAAAGCCCACAGCGTCTAATGGTTCAGGAATAAAGAAGTAGTGGAGTTCTGTTTGAGGCTTTCTTTCCCTTAGTGGGAGTTTAAAGGAAAGGGACAGAAAAGCTTATCCTCTTTTTGGGCAGAGATGTCAATAGCTCGACCATTAAGATTAGGGAGAGTAGATTCCCATAGGTAAGGAGTTCCATACATGTAACGTCAAAGCGGAATACCTGAAACGAACGAGCTTCTTACTTGACTTTATGTTTTTAAGGATGTAAAAATGATCTTTCATATTCTTTATTAATATCTATATTTTTATAGAAAGTGCGTTCAAGGTGATTATTACACTTAAGACCGATGATCCAACTATAATAGCGACAGCGCTAGCAGCCCTAGTTGATGACCTTTGCTTTAGGACAGCCAGAAGGGCAGAGCTCTATCTTCTATTGAAAGCTGTCCCAAAAGAGCGCATTCGCTTCCTCCTCGTACATTTCTATTAGATGCTTGAATGTCGGAAATCTGGCATTTGGGCCTTAACTTAAAGAAGGATGGCTAGTTACTCATATTCATACCGGGAATTTTGTCCTACTTGTCTTTTTCCTTCTACTCGGATCTTTACGGCGAATGTTGAGAATGGTCTGTTCATGAAACTTCGGGTACCTTGACTATCGATAAATGATGTTCCCCAGGAGCAAAGCTATCTAAGCCAAGATCGTCAGTTCCTTTCACTACCAGCCGCCGCGCATCAACAGGATCGGAATCAGGGAAGGCTGATTCGATAGCTGCGGTTACGTCGTTCTTTCAAACAGTCTATTCCGAATTCCTACTCCGCCTCTTTCTCTTTGCACTCACTCCCGTCAAGGCTTAATTGCGAGGAAGATGAATATAAATAGTTAACCACTAGCTCCAGTCCCAGTACCCCATCTCTCATTCCCGGGATTCCTCCATCAAACCTTCTTGCAAAGAGAAAGAGAGCACCGGATGAAATAGCAATTGTCCTTTCCTCTCCCCTTAGACCTCCCCGAAAGAGGAAAGAGACAAGATCCCCTCACGAGATGGGATGGCATGACCTTCTTTGGATGGTTCCTTCTTTAAGGAGGGTGCCTAGCAAGGCAAGAACAGCATATATTCCTCCAACAGGGCATTCGTGAACAAGAGAGCATTCCCTCACAGCGGATTCTCAAGCAGTAACAGCTGATTCGGGAGCAGTAAGAGCTTCGAGTTGAACAGCTTCTTCTATTCCTGATGTGGCATTTGGCCTGAAAACAGCTTGTATTCGATGCCTGCTCTTTATATATGTCACTTCCATCCCCTTCCCCAGGAGTGAAGTTGCTTTCCTTGGGTCAGATGTGGCATTTCCTCTATAAGATAAGCGGATATTCCTCCAACTTGGGATACCTTTATACGCCTTATATACGCTAGAAAATATGTGCCTTGCCCTCCCGCATCTATTGATTCAATTCCTGCAAACAAGCCCTTCTAGCAGCCTATTCAATCTTAAAGGAAATCTATCCTATAATCTGTCCATCTACTAGTGTCCTTTCTTTCCATCTATATCTTACTGGATTCACTATTCCTTCATTCAAGTCCCACAGCGCATTCTAACTAGGAATTGAGGAGTCATCCCTTGCTTCTGATCTCTCTGCTTTTGCTAGCTAGGGGATTCTTTCTTCCTTGCAGCCTAACTAGCAGCTTAGCTTGGTCAGTCTGGTTTGCATTCTATTCAAAGCATCTTCCTTCCTCACCACGTTCAAGCGCAACGGATCTGAGCGTGTCTACTATTGCTATTGATTCAAGTGCACAATCCCTTCCCGTTACTACCAGCTCGAGGCCTTCGGATGCTATTAGATGCTTGAATGTCGGATAATCTTCTTCACATGTCGGCGAATCTTCTTTTATGGGATAATCGGATTTGTCTCAAAGAGGCTTTCAAGACCCAGTGAAGCCCGAAAGGCACTCTAGTCCTCGTTGAACTCTGACGCCTTCGATCTAGTGGAATTAGTGGACGACTCTGAATGCGGAGTAAGAAACTACGGGTTTGTTTGATCGACAACTTGCTAGTCGACAGAAGCATTTTCAAACTCGATAGCTTACTGGCTTAACTAGTTTCTGGAACTCTGAGAGCACTATCCTTCGCCTTCCAAAGTCTTTAGTAGGGCACTCAAGACTTCAATCGCGAATTCTCAGTTGGAATCTTCTTTGGAAGATAGGTAGTATACCGGGCTAGCAGGACTGAATGCTTAGTAAGCTACCTGGAAAGAGGTATGTGGGAAGGAAGTAGCCTTTCGACTGACTTTAGAAGGCCTTGAATTGAGGGATGTAGGCAAGCTTTAGCTTGGTTCTTTTCTCGATTGATAGAAGGACGGATTAGAAATAGTGTTTTGAACCTTGCTCGCACAAGTGAGATGACTGCCTGTGTGGTAGCGACCGATAAGCACCTTATCTATTAAGTGGGGTGCATCTACTGGGAAAGCGTCCAACTCAACATGTCCGATGCGAGATAAGACTGGTCCGCTACTATAGGTGTGTTACTTGCCGTACGAATTAATCCCCACCTGATCTATTGCTCATAATGAAATCAAAGGGCGTAGCAAATGGGGTAGCTATTCCGCTTCGTGCGTAGTAAAGAGAAAGGATAACTCTTCCGTTGGTTACTACCTTAGGGCATTCCGCCTTCGAGTGGATCCAAGGTACGGGAAAGACAGGACCATACCTGCTTCCTTATCTTATTATTCCCCCATTCCGTGGATTAGTTCCAACATCAAGACCGGTGGAGGAGAACTCAAGTCAATGCGCTTACCAACTCCTTATCGACCTTCAAATCTCTTATCTGGACAGGATAAGAGCAAATGAACCCCCCCTCCCTATTGTCTATTCCTCCTCCTGGCTTACCGCCGGTGGGCATTAACTAGACCTGTTCTCATAGCTATCTATTGGTGCTCTCGGCATAGGAAGTATCGCCGGTTGATCCAGCACCTTGCTAAGTATCCTTTTCTGTTCCATAGCCATAGCCTTGTGTAGTTCCAGCTGATCCAGTCGATTCATAAGTTTCAAGCCCCTTTCTAGATAGGGCGATATCCACCAAGCTAGCAGTATACCTTTCATACCCAAAGTTATCCCTACTAGATGCGGCAAATCAACCAACGTCAAGGATGGTAGCTAAAGATCGGGATAGAGATCCAGTGTGAGCTAACCGAGTTGACCCTGCTGCTAAGGCAGTCGCTGGAGAAGCGTTGAAGAAGCAGTAGTTTAAGCCATTGATCCAGCTGCTTCAGTTGACTATGCAGTCTATGCAGTTGGTTCTGCCGCTTCAGCGGAAGAGTCAGCAGTATAGCCTCTTCCTGGGCCAGCTGCATAATCACGTATGTAGGCAAGTGATCCAGTTGCTTCAGTAGAGTACGTTGATTCAGATACATACCAATATCCAAAAAAATCTCAAGACCAAGTGCCAGTAAAGAAAGATCCATAGCCCGCGGTAGCAAGAGATACATATCCCTAGCCAGATCCATTCCCGGATTCTCGTGAGTGTGATTCAACAGAGTCTTCTGCTCGTGATCGATAGCCTGATGAATACGACCCTCGTGCTCGAGAGGCAGATCCAAAGCCAGTAGCTTACCTAGGAGCATACTTCGCTCTAGCATATATATCAGATAGTAGGTCTGTTAGCTGATTCGGAAGATTCTCTCTGGGAGTCTTTTCCGAAGTTGACTTCCTTACTAAGCTTTCAGTAAAGTAAGGACTATGCTTCTTATTCATTACCTCGATCCCCCATAATCAAATTCTTTATCTCGAAAAGTAGGAAATTCCTCTATCAGTATTCTTTTCCTCTTTCTCGAAAACTCAGAATCGGAGGTAGGATTTTTTTTTTATTACCAAAAAACCCCAATTCGGTCTTATTTACCCCCGGAGACTCATTCTAGGGCAAAGATAAGGAAAGAAGGTTACCTCCTTAATAAGATAAGCTTGAAGTCAACTAAGGATTACATTTCTTAAAGTCTTACCTAATTCAGATTTGGAAATGGACTCTTAAACTTGATGCGAAAAACAAGAAGGAAAGCTTTAAGTATATGTTCCGGGGAAGTAAAAGGAAAGCTTCTTATTTTCACTAGCATTCGATTTGAAGGAATCATATCATATATATATATATAATTCCCAGTTTCAGAAATCTCTTAGGTGAGAGAGAGTTTTTCGACAACGAATCATTCTCTCTTTCTAGGCAGCCCCCCCTGCGGCGTCTATAACGTAAGAGGGATCCTTCCCCTCTACCGAAATGGCCGGCCCAGACTGCTAAATTTGATCAATAGAACAGGAAGAGGAGAAGTCAGCGAAAGAAAAAATGAAATAGTTTTCCACGGCTAGAAGGATTCTTGTACGTTTCTTCTTACTTTCTACTTTGGTGATGTCAGAATTTTCTTCTCATGTAGGGTGTCTTCTTTCCATTTTAAAGAAAAGAATCTTTGTCTTTCTCAGTTATTGGATCTTGCAGCCATCCGTCCGATTGTGTATTTCTGTTATCTTTGTGTTCAGCGTAACACAACTCCTTTCCTATGATTCGAATCTTATAGCTTTTGCCGCTTCGAACAATTCTTCAAGCTGGACTGGCGCTCTGGAATCCCATTCGACGTCAAGCTCAGTTTCTTTGGAAACCTTTCGAACTGTTATAGCAGCCGATAACGAGGCCGAGATATATAGACGTATACACCATCTCGAAAACTGCTATTACTATAACCTTCCCCCTCAGAATAATCCGGGGGACTCGTTAGAGAGCACTTTGATCAAGCTCTCTCTGTAAGCCATTACAGAGAGATTCTTGATCGATAATATTTTGAGCTGCAAGTTTTAGAGCGAAAGGGCCTCTTGCAAGATGGGCTCTTTAATCTAATGCTTGGTCAGCCGAATCTGGCCAGAATTATGGAGCTATCACCTTATAGTGATATAAGAGGAGAAGCTTACAATTTTCTGCAGTATAAGCTTGAGCCTGTTGACGACCTACGCCATGCTTATCAGCGCCATATCATGGATGGAACTCTCAATTCCCTTATTCAACAACTCAACCAGCACGGTCGAAACTCACAAATTTACCGTGAGTTCTACCGCCATTTCACCAACGAAGAGTTCCGTCGCTTGTATGGGCTTCCTTTACCCTAACTAATAGACACTGAATGAAAACGGAGGGAAAGGAAATGTTAAAAGGTAGAAAATCAATGGTTGCCGGAGCTGCTACAATTGCTTTTTCGAGACTTGTCTTATATAGATGCCGAGGACCCCCACATATCGTATCAAGCAATTAATTGCATTGTTTGCTTTAATGATGTCCTTTTCGGATCGTGTTTGTATTCTGAGTGAGGGTTTCATCTCTCAAAGGAGAGGCGGGCTAATCCCCGAAAATGCCCGTTAATAAAGCGTTGGGGTTCAAAATCTTCTTTTTTGGAGGAGATAACCCATTTTGAGAAGGGAAAGCAGAAGCAGACAGAAGTCAGGCTCAGAACTAAGAAGGAAGCAAATCAAAACGAAGTCTCATTGGAAGTTTGAAGAACAGGAGGGATTACAACTACTAAGAAAGATGCCATTTGAAGTGATCGTAAGGTTGGAGTAAGCTTCAGTTTACTAGATTCCAGTCTATATAAAACGTAATTAGCAGAGGTAAGTCTGTCCGGCGTTCCCTCGCGTAAAGGGCTACTTTGGCATCGGCTCTCTCTCGTTAGGTAATTACCGAGGCGAAAGCAGCTCTCTCGGAAGTAAGTTTCCCCGCCATCTTAGTGGGACTAGTCTAATAAACTTTCACTTGAACTGCCAAGACTCGGATTTTTTTTTGTTGTGGTAACGCTCTTCTAGAATTACGTTTAACGTCCCTTTATGACTTTCCCGATCGGCGCCTCGGGTCGGTAGCCGGGCTCCGGGACATTACTACCACGGCTACTATCGACCCGAGCCCAAAGAGGGAAAAGAACGGACTAAGCGAGGAGTTCATTGGCCATACATAGTGAAGGGGGATGGGGGTCAACCTCTTTCATGACCCATGGCCCCAGTGTGTCACTTGGTTAGCATTTCTAGAACAAATTGAGTAGGGTTGGTTTTTCGATAGAAAAACAGGGGAGTTGGCTGTAGTTGAGACACGTTTTTCGGATGGACGATATGGATTTTTTCAAGATGGTTAACCGCTTTTTTAACCGTGAGAGGGAGGTCATTCAGAACCCGCTGGCTCCAGAACCGGCGGAAGTTCCCCACGCCGATCCCCATCAAGAACAACGTGAGGCACTTCGAAGTGCCATTCACACTTTGATTCTTGAGCAAGTTCGGGAACATTGTGAGAAGGGGAAAGGGCGGCTGTCCATTCACTTTCCGGAAATGGCAGAAAGAGACTCCAGTGCCGCAGAAAACATTATGTCTCGCGATCTGGAAATATCTGCGGAGATGGATACTGAAACCCTCCGCGGATGGGTGGAGGAGAAAAAGGAGAACCCTAATGAATCCCCTAAAATCCCTCATTAGGGAACACCTGTAAGATTAGTCTGCCGCTTTCTTTCATAACAGAGCCGGGAATAACGGCTGGCATAGAAGTCTCTCGCACGCAAGGAGATGCTGCTGCTGGATGTCACGGTTCTGGGGCGCCATGATCCTTCTCTCTGGAACAATCGAGGGCACTGCCTTCCTTCAGCTTTCAGAGGTGGGGGCTGCATCAATCATCGTTCAGTGAGCTATTTATTGCCGCCAATAGCGCTTCGCTTGCATGCAAGGCGGCACGCCAGGTAGAGCTATCGCTAAGGGCGAAGGAGATGCATTTCTGTACTGGTAGTACTGGACAAGCTCTCAGGGAATAATCTCTTTCTTATTTCTGCCTTTCTTTCCCATGACGACTAGGAACAGGCAAATCAAAAATTTCACTTCGAATTTCGGACCTCAACATCCTGCTGCTCATGGTGTTTCACGATCAGTATTGGAAATGAACGGAGAAGTGGTGGAACGTGCGGAACCACATATTGGATTACTCCAGTGCGGCACGAAGCCGCTGACGCCGAGTCGGCTCCTATGCCGCTAGCTATGCCCTGCTTGGTCCCCCGGCGCGGTGGAGATTCCGTAGCGCGTCATGAGCACCGGGCTAAGGGGCGGTTGAGCAACTCAAGCGAACCGCCCTACCTTACTACAACATAGGGACAGAAGGGAGAAGGTTGTGAAGGTGGCCTCGTTATCCACACTTCCGGTCGGATGAATGGAGGACCGACCGACCTGGGTTTTCATGAGCGTTGGCGGGTCCTGGAGTGCCTGTCAAGGGCGCTAGCGCATACCCCGGGGTGATCATCACCACCTGCACCTCACATCTCGGCGCAGTGGAACGTGTAACCCGCCTGCTGTCTCATTCAACTACATTTGTTCCTGTAATCTATAGCCTAACAGAACGCAGCAGCGAGGGACAACCCGCCCATACAGCCAGCGGGGAGGATGGCACTACTGGCCAAAGACCGTCTGGCGAAAACGCCGCGGGCGCGAAGCGTGGTAGGCCTGCGCCGGGGGAGCATAGCATAGGGAGGAAAGGGAGCCCGGACGGTGGAAGAGCCAGGGGAGGCCGGGTCATTTGACGGAAATGGAAGGCTTTTCCCCTATTATAGAAGGCCCTATGAAGTAAAGGGAAGTGCATGAATTCTTGGAAAAAGAGGGAGCGAGCCTATACTATATAAAAAATGTAATAAAGTCAATTCAATGAATAGATAGAGTCAACGGTACGACAGAAAGCGCTGCCTAAACGCGAATTCGCTTCCGAGGTCGAGCAGTCTCAATTTCACTACAGGATTTGCGAATGAATGCTGGGCTGGGCCACCTCGAATGGCGTGAGCCGCATGCGGGGAGACCCGCACGTACGGTTTTTAGGGGGATCTGGTCGAAAGACCGGCCGGCGCCCACCCGACTAGAGGGACTGAGAAATTAATAGAGTACAAAACTTATCTTCAAGCTTTACCTTATTTTGATCGTTTAGAGGGCGATCGCGGAGTCACTGAATGAAGTCCTCCGTTTCTTTCGGAGGTGCTGACCCGCAGCGAGGCAGAGATGACTAAGTGACATATGGAATATGGCGACGACAACAGCATGTCGTAGAAGGAGATAACAGGTGGAGCCAACGACCCACTAAGACTAACGTATCTACAACTACATCCCCGAGTGGCAGTCAAACGGGGACGTGAATGCAAGATGCCAGCGGAATGATCGGCCGGACAGAGGCTAGGGCTGCTTCCTTCCCACCGCGTCCTTCCTTGTGTGTCGGAGATATAAAGCGAGTGCACCGAAAAAGAACGGGAACTGGGTCGATCTATTCTATGGCGAAGCATCCGAAGCATAACTGCACACTCACACGATCTTTGCCGAGAGATAGGAGCATTCGGTGGAACCGGTGAACTACACTTGCTTCTGGATAGATGTGTGGGACAGAGGGCTCGTGGTACCTGCTGCCCACCCTTCCTCCTCCGCTTTGAGAACCGTGTGAACGGAGAGTGGGCAGAAGGGAAGGAGGTCCTCATACGGAGTCGCACACTTACTTGAGCAGTGCGGGAGACTGGGGAATGGGTCGAGTAAACTCCCCTGGGGCCAAAAAATAACAGACGAAGCTTTACAACGAGAGGGCTTTGATTGGTATTGATTTTTTCTTAGTGATTGGAAAGGAGGGCGCTTGGGTATGTTATAGAAAGGGAAGGCAGAGGTAGTACTTCGAATGGCGAAGAGAGGCGGCTCGGCAGGGAAGGAATGGGAAATCGTCAAGGATGACTTCTTTGTTTTATTGGCGAAACGAAGGGCTAAATAGCGCCAGTGATTCTCTGAGCCGGTCTGGATTTCCAACGCCTCGGGAAAAACTTGTCGAGATAGATGACAGCGCCTTTTTCCTCTCCTCCTTGCCGGGAGGGAAATCTTCTCTTATGGCCTTCACCTCCCGCCCGGCCCGGAAATAGAACCCAGCCCCCCTTCTGATCCATTCATTTCTGCAAGCAGGGGGGGTCCAGAGCTAAGCCTCCCTTCTATTGTATAACCTAAAAAAGAAAGCTATAAGCAAAGTACCAAAGTGGTTGCAGGAACGATACGCTTTGGTTACCGGCGAACGCTTCCAAAGGCGACCCTCTCGAGTTTCCGGCTGTTTCCTAGATTGAAGTAGCCTTTCGTCGCCCTAGCAAACGAAAGAAGTCACTATCAAACAGCTCGCCCTACTGAAGTACCAAAGGTGCGCTCCGCCCGGTGACTAAGAAAGAAATGGGTTTGCGCTTAAATTGAAGTGATGAGGTCGCAAAGAGGGAAGTAGGGCTCCTATTGAAACGCTTTCCCTCCCTCAACGACCAGCTTTCAATACTAGTTGTTACGTTACGCTGCCTTTTTTCCAATATCATTGAATAGCATGGCCTGGAGCTAAGGTAACTCAAGTGGGAGAGCCGTGTTATGGGTGACCTTATTGCACGGTTCAGAGAGCACTTGTGTATGTGATGCAAGTGAACGTGTACGAAAAAGCTGTCGTAAAGTTTCGTTGTTCGTTCCGTCTTTGACCCTATCTATGTTTCTATGATGGCCCAAGAACACGCTCATTCTTCAGCCGTAGAGAGACTTTTGAATTGCGAGGTACCATTACGAGCTCAATATATACGAGTGTTATTCCGTGAAATAACTCGAATTTCA